ATTGCATCTAGTTTGTATTCTTTTGGCGACATGGCCGAGTGGTAAGGCGGGGGACTGCAAATCCTTTTTCCCCAGTTCAAATCTGGGTGTCGCCTGATCAACAAAATACTCAAAATCCGCCATTCTGCTCTGTTGATCTAACTCTTTTGCTAATAGAACTGGCTCAACTATTCCCCAGCAGAAGAAAAGGACTTTTTTTATACTTGTTTGATTCTAAGTACAGGTATAAGTTTTTTTGTAAAAAATTGTAAATCCCTGAAGTCTAGATGCAAGGAAAGATTATAGTGATGGAAGGAGCGGAATTTCGATACGGATTCGCGAGAGTCTCTGAGTGCTCAGAAGATCTTTTTGACTATGCACCATTGATTCCACTATTATTAGTGAGTAATAATAGAAAAATTCCTTCATATTCATAGAAATAGGGGACATAATTCACATGGATATAGTAAGTCTCGCTTGGGCTGCTTTAATGGTAGTCTTTACATTTTCTCTTTCACTCGTAGTCTGGGGAAGAAGTGGACTCTAAAGGTATTATTTATTAATTGAGTTCAGGAATAAAACTCTATCAATTGTTTTATAGATCATTTTGAAAAGTTTTTTTTACGATTTTAAATAAAAATAGATTCATTTTGAAAGTCCGTTAGATTCTAGTGTAATTAATGTATTATATAACTAATACATTTTCTTGAAAATGTAATAAAAAAGATATTTAAATCATTCCCACTAATTCTTTATAAATTTTCGAAATTTCAACAATAGGCTCTTCATAGAATTATAGATAGACAATGAGGAAGATCTAATTTTATTTGTTTTACTGCTTACTGTTCAAAGACGCAGCCCTTCTGGTAAGTGTATACACACTTGTTCTGAGAAACAATATAAAATGCCTAAAAAAACGATGTATTTTGCCGTAAGAGAGTTTCATATTGGCCATTTACCGCTTGTTTTATTATTTTTGAAATTGGATTCCCATAGAACTCCAGAATTCCTGTTAGTGACTCAATTACCTCTTTGAAATGCTAAAGCTAAAGTAAAAAAACGACTTGATTTTTTTAATCAAACTTCCGTCATTGCTTACTTTTTCGATAGATCTGGAGATTCATATTGGAAAAAATACGAAAGAAAAGAAATATAAGAATTCGAACAAAGTTTTCTTTCAATTGCAACAAATAGAAATAGATGTAGCAAAAAAAAAAAAGAAATAGAATTAGGTACATTCCATATATGGAATTGCTATCTACATATAGGAAGATCCATTCTATAATGTAGTATTGTAGATTGCTCTATATTAAGTTTGTATTATTATTAGAGTACAACTTTTTTACTACAGTATTTTATACACTGTAGAACCTTTTTTTTACACTACAAGAAAACTACGAAAAAGATATGGTAGAAAGAAATATATGAATCTTTCTTTCTACCATATACTATCGGATCGTATAGAATATTAATATTGACGACTCTAGTCCGCGCATTTCATTTAAGACGCGGAATTTGAATCCTTTTCGGCAGAAGTGAAGTTTCGATCAAATTTATTAATCATTTTTACCTTGATTTTGACTGACTGTTTTTACATAAATGATAAGTAGAAAAGCAGTAGGCACGAGAACGAACAATGCAGTAGCAATAAATGCAAGAATATTTACTTCCATAATCTAATCGTTTTTTTATTTTAATTTTATTTCACAATAACTCGGGATTTAATCCCATAGAGATGATAAATCTTTTGCCTGTAAATTCAATGGATGAACTCCCTCCCGATGGTATTGAATCGAATCAATATTATAAATAATAATATCTGAGCTATCAAATAAACTCATCGTCGAGAATTTAATAGTATACCATAGGAAGATCTTTTATCCACACCGAATCAAATGAAAAATGGGAACTTCTATAATATTCTATAATAAATGGAATATACAGAATTGTGATCAATCAAGAATTTTTTTATTGACTGTTCCGTTCTTTCTTTTCGATAACCTAGCCTACGCCTTTCTTGTATCATTATCCGATGAGATGATATGTCTCGGATGGCCCTTCCACCCACTTCCATTAGCCACAAACCAAAATAAACAATAGAGGTGAAATGGAAAAAGAAAGAAGTTAAGTTCGAAACTATTTTTTTAATGATCTAATTTTCTTTGAAGACAAATAGGTGTGATAAAGATGAATCCGAGTAAAAAATATCTAATATTCTACCATACAGTATCGTTTTTGATGTCGATGAGACTCCGAAAATATAATAAATAGAAAAATTGGGAGGAAATTTTATGCATTTCTTCACTAAATTCATTACTTCTCGAAGAAAGGCCTGATTGTGGGATGATCCTTATCTGTCTTTTATACTCTTTCCTCATATTATTATATTAGGACTAGGACACATATATCAAAAGTTCAGTGTGCAATTTGAATGAAATAGATTTTTCAAATGAAAATGAGTAAATTGACTAATTGAGGTTACCCAAAATAATAAGCAGACACAGAGATAATTTAATTTGGA